TAATGTTCATCTATTACCAAAAACAAGTCATTTATGGATATTAGCAGGAGGTCCGTGCAGATCCAGTATAGTGTCTTTTTCGCTCCACAAAGATCAAGATCAAATGAATGTTCATTCTTTTTCTTTCGAAGAAAGATATATCTTTGACCTCTCAATGACTAATCATCGAGTAAGACATAAATTGTTGGATACTTCTGGTAAAAAAGATAGGGAAATTCTTGACTATTCAAGACCTGATCGAATCATATCCAATGGTCATTGGAATTTCATATATCCTTCTATTCTCCAAGAAAATTCTGATTTCTTGGCGAAAAAACGAAGAAATAGATTCATTATCCCATTACAATATGATCAAGAACGAGATAAAGAACTAATGCCCTGTTTTGGTATTTCGATTGAAATACCCATAAATGGTATTTTACGTAGAAATAGTATTCTTGCTTATTTTGATGATCCACGATACAGAAGAAATAGTTCAGGAATTACTAAATATGGGACCATAGAGGTGGATTCAATCATAAAAAAAGAGGATTTGATTGAGTATCGAAGAGCAAAAGAATTTAGTCCGAAATACCAGAAAGTAGATCGGTTTTTTTTCATTCTCGAAGAAGTGCATATCTTACCCGGATCTTCGTTCATAATGGTCCGGAACAATAGTATCATTGGAGTAGATACACAACTCGCTTTAAATACAAGAAGCCGGGTAGGCGGATTAGTCCGAATGGAGAGAAAAAAAAAAAGTATTGAACTGAAAATCTTTTCTGGAGATATTCATTTTCCTGGAGAAACAGATAAGATATCCAGGCACAGCGGCATTTTGATACCACCAGAGACGGAAAAAAAAAATTCTAAGAAATCAAAAAAATGGAAAAATTGGATCTATGTCCAACGGATCACACCCACCAAGAAAAAGTATTTTGTTTCGGTTCGGTCCGTAGTCACATATGAAATAGCTGATGGGATAAATTTAGCAACACTTTTCCCTCGGGATCTCTTGCAGGAAAAGGATAATGTCCAACTTAGAGTTGTCAATTATATCCTTTATGGAAATGGCAAGTCAATTCGAGGAATTTATCACACAAGTATTCAATTAGTTCGGACTTGCTTAGTATTGAATTGGGACCAAGAAAAAAATGGTTCTATAGAAGAGGTTCATGCTTCCTTTGTTGAGGTAAGGACAAATGATCTGATTCGCGATTTTATAAGAATTGAGTTAGTCAAGTCCACCATTTCGTATACCGGAAAAAGGTATGATAGGGCAAGTTCCGTATCGATTTCCGATAATGGATTAGATCGCACCAATATCAATCCTTTTTATTCCAAGGCGAAGATTCAATCACTTACCCAACATCAAGGAACTATTGGTATTGGTACGTTGTTGAATCGAAATAATGAATGCCAATCTTTGATAATTTTGTCATCATCCAATTGTTCTCGAATTGGTCCATTCAATGGTTCGAAATATAACAATGTGACAAAAGAATCAGATCCCATAATCAAAATTAGGGATTTGCTGGGTCCCTTAGGGACTATTGTCCCTAAAATAGCGAATTTTTTTTCATCTTACTATTTAATAACTCATAATCATATCTTGTTAAAGAAATATTTGTTACTTGACAATTTTAAACAGACTTTCCAAGTACTTAAATACTGTTTAATAGATGAAAATAGGAGGATTTATAATCCCGATCCATGCGGTAACATAATTTTGAATCCATTCCATTTGAATTGGTGCTTTCTCCATCACGATTATTGTGAAGAGACATCTACAATAATTAGCCTTGGACAATTTATTTGTGAAAATGTATGTCTATTCAAATACGAATCACACGTAAAAAAATCTGGTCAAATTTTAATTGTTCATGTCGACTCCTTAGTTATAAGATCAGCTAAACCCTATTTGGCCACTCCAGGAGCAACTGTTCATAGCCATTATGGAGAAATCCTTTACGAAGGAGATACATTAGTTACATTTATATATGAAAAATCGAGATCTGGTGACATAACGCAAGGTCTTCCAAAAGTGGAACAAATCTTAGAAGTGCGTTCGATTGATTCAATATCGATGAACCTAGAAAGGAGAGTTGAAGGTTGGAACGAACGTATACAAAGAATTCTTGGAATACCCTGGGGATTCTTGATTGGAGCTGAGCTAACCATAGCCCAAAGTCGTATCTCTTTGGTTAATAAGATCCAAAAGGTTTATCGATCCCAGGGGGTACAGATCCATAATAGACATATAGAAATTATTGTACGTCAAGTAACATCAAAAGTGTTGGTTTCAGAAGATGGAATGTCTAATGTTTTTTTACCTGGAGAATTAATCGGCTTTTTGCGAGCGGAACGAGCAGGGCGTGCTTTGGACGAAGCGATCTGTTATCGGGCAATCTTATTGGGAATAACGAGGGCATCTCTAAATACTCAAAGTTTCATATCCGAAGCAAGTTTTCAAGAAACCGCTCGAGTTTTAGCAAAAGCTGCTCTACGAGGTCGTATTGATTGGTTGAAAGGCCTGAAAGAGAACGTTGTTCTGGGGGGGATTATACCTGTTGGTACCGGATTCCAAAAATTAGTACACCCTTCAAGGCAAGACAAGAACATTCATTTGGAAATAAGAGATATTTTGTTACACCATAGAGAATTATTTTGTTCTTACGTCCAAAACAATTTCCATGAGACAAATTTCCATGAGACATCAGAACAATCATTTACGCGATTTAATGATTCCTAAGAGCAGATTCTTTTCTTTCACTTTAACTATCTTTCAATTATCTGGTCCGATTATTGATTTGGTAAAAAATCAAAAATAAGTAATTAAATTGGTAAAAAATAAGTAATTAAAAGAAATTAATGGTTTGGGTCGTGTATCAACGGTCAATCCCCTGTAGAAGGTTCCATCGGAACAATTATTTATTTCAGGTTACCTCGTCTCTTTGTTAAAAAAAAAAGGAAGTCTGGGGAAAAATGACAAGAAGATATTGGAACATCAATTTGGAAGAGATGATGGAAGCAGGAGTTCATTTTGGTCATGGTACTAAGAAATGGAATCCTAGAATGGCCCCTTACATCTCCGCAAAGCGTAAAGGTATTCATATTACAAATCTCACTAGAACTGCTCGTTTTTTATCAGAAACCTGTGATTTAGTTTTTGATGCAGCAAGTAGGGGAAAAACCTTCTTAATCGTTGGTACAAAAAATAAAGCAGTGGATTCAGTAGCATCAGCTGCAATAAGGGCTCGGTGTCATTATGTTAATAAAAAATGGCTTGGTGGTATGTTAACGAATTGGTCCACTACGGAAACGAGACTTCACAAGTTCAGGGACTTAAGAGCAGAACAAAAGATGGGGAAACTCAACTGTCTCTCCAAAAGAGATGCAGCAATGTTGAAGAGAAAATTATCTACCTTGCAAACATATCTCGGTGGGATCAAATATATGACGGGGTTGCCTGATATTGTGATCATCGTTGATCAGCAAGAAGAATATACGGCTCTTCGAGAATGTGTCATTTTGGGGATTCCGACAATTTGTTTAATCGATACAAATTGTGACCCAGATCTCGCAGATATTTCGATTCCAGCAAATGATGACGCTATAGCTTCAATCCGATTGATTCTTAACAAATTAGTATCCGCAATTTGTGAGGGTCGTTCTAGCTATATAAGAAATCGTTGATTATCATTAGATTATCATTAAGAATAATAAGATTAGTTAATTATTTGGCAACTCCATAGATTTATTGGATCGGTTACTATTTTTGAATTTTTTAAAAGAGATAAAAAAATGGGGATATTGATATTATGTTATGATGTTATGTAATTTCTTGGTATCGTAAATAAAATATACGATTAATGATTCAAGTTAGTGAGTTGAGAAATAGATGGTTGAATCAAAATAATTCCTTTTTTGAAGTTCAATTTCTGTCAGAGGACAATATGAATGTTATACCATGTTCCATTAAAACACTCAAAGGGTTATATGATATATCGGGTGTCGAAGTAGGCCAACATTTCTATTGGCAAATAGGAGGTTTACAAATCCATGCCCAAGTACTTATCACTTCTTGGGTCGTAATTGCTATCTTATTAGGTTCAGTCATCATAGCTGTTCGGAATCCACAAACCATTCCGACCGACGGTCAGAATTTCTTCGAATATGTCCTTGAATTTATTCGAGATTTGAGCAAAACTCAGATTGGAGAAGAATATGGTCCTTGGGTTCCCTTTATTGGAACTATGTTCTTATTTATTTTTGTTTCTAACTGGTCAGGTGCTCTTTTACCTTGGAAAATCATACAATTACCTCATGGGGAGTTAGCTGCGCCTACGAATGATATAAATACTACTGTTGCTTTAGCTTTACCCACGTCAGCGGCATATTTTTATGCGGGTCTTACCAAAAAAGGATTGGGTTATTTCGGGAAATACATTCAACCAACCCCAATACTTTTACCAATTAACATCCTAGAAGATTTCACAAAACCTTTATCTCTTAGTTTTCGACTTTTCGGGAATATATTGGCTGATGAATTAGTAGTTGTTGTTCTTGTTTCTTTAGTCCCTTCAGTAGTTCCTATACCTGTTATGCTTCTTGGATTATTTACAAGTGGTATTCAAGCTCTTATTTTTGCAACGTTAGCCGCGGCTTATATAGGTGAATCCATGGAGGGTCATCATTGACTAGTTTTCGAAATAGTCTTTTTTAAGCTTATCCCAATTCATGCATGATTCAAGATAATCCACTTGGTTGGGGAACATAATAGATACAAATACAAATACGTATGAATATACGACCTAGAGTCGTAGGAAAAAAGATAGACGATATTGCGGAATTGTAAAAAAAAAAAGATGGGTTGGGGGGGTCACACTAGATGTATGTAATCTTTATAAGTCCAGCCCCTGTGTCTGTTTCGAGGAATGATTCTAGAATCCGATTCGATATAAAATGCGGGTGGTTTACGTTATGGAAGAAACAAATGTATATGTGATATTAGATATTTACTAGTTATATAGGACTATTCCTAATATATATATTATTATATACCCTATATATATATATATATATTATTGATTTGATTGATTTGATTGCGGTTCACTGCATTTATATAGTTCCAATATAAGTCTTTCTGTTTCGTCTGTGATTGTGGATTGAATGAAATGCAAAAAAGAGATGAACTCAAGGATAGTATCTAGAAGAAAAAAGAAAGGAAAGAAGAATTGAATGAAAGAATGGTTCGAAACAAAGAAATGCAATAACTAGAACCGTATACATATGTATTTACAAAAACTCCATTATGGGTAGAAACTCAAAATGAGATATCGAAATAGTTCTGACGATTCAGTAATATTATCATTTCAATTCGGAGTTTTTAGTTATTTCGACCCGATAGATCTTAATCAGATAGATCTTAATGATAAAATCTTAATGAAAAAAAAAAATGATAAAAAAAATTAAGTAAAAATTCATTGGTTGATTGTATCATTAACCATTTATTTTTTTTTGGTGCGAGGAACTTACCATGAATCCACTGATTTCTGCCGCTTCCGTTATTGCTGCTGGATTGGCCGTAGGGCTTGCTTCTATTGGACCTGGAGTTGGTCAAGGTACTGCTGCAGGCCAAGCTGTAGAAGGTATTGCGAGACAACCAGAAGCAGAGGGTAAAATACGAGGTACTTTATTGCTTAGTCTAGCTTTTATGGAAGCTTTAACAATTTATGGACTGGTCGTGGCGTTAGCGCTTTTGTTTGCGAATCCTTTTGTTTAATCCTAGAAATGTAAAAAAGTACCTTACATACTATACTTTTTTTCTTATTTTTTTAACTCGCTATACTTTTTTCTTATTTTATTAACTCAGAATTGCTGTTTGCTTCTTCTAATTATATCAACGCTTTACTCCTACAATTATTTATTTGTTGAGACAATACCCCAGGAAAGGAAGGATTGTTTTGAGGATGAGTAATTACCGATCCGCTCGTTTTCTTCCTTCGCGTCCTTAGCTTAGTACAATGGAAACCTTTTTTTTACTTTTTTTAGGAATCGTTTCAACAAACGAGATATTTCACAATTGACATGAGACCCAAGACTTAACCTAATAAGTATTTTATTGGATTGGAAACTTCAAGTAAGAAATTTCAAAATTATCAAATTGAATTACTAGATTTAATCTACTCCCATTAAAAAAAAAAATGGAAATAAAATTTATATAATAAAAAGAAATCGATCAAAAAAGGGACAACGAAGTGATACAAAAAGAACTCTGTTCTTTGTTAGTCCTATCTATAAGAGGAGAGCATATGAAAAATGGAACCGATTCTTTCCTTTCCTTGGGTCACTGGCCATCCGCCGGGAGTTTCGGGTTTAATACCGATATTTTAGCAACAAATCCAATAAATCTAAGTGTAGTGCTTGGTGTATTGATTTTTTTTGGAAAGGGGGTGTGTGCGAGTTGTGTATTTCAAGAATAGGTTGGATCCATCCGACTGCACTTTATTTATGGTATTTTATTCATTTTATAGGATAAATAGGAAAAAAAGTGCACGATCTCGACGAATTATTTCTGAATAAATTAAGAAATCATATGTAAGAACCATAGCATTTCGTGACTTATTGGTAAATTTGATTCTCTATCAACCAATAATGTGAGACCATTAACATGGTTAAAGCTAAACTGTTTGAAGTCCAGGCAAAACATGGTACTCTTTCTACCGGTACTAACGTACCGAAATGGTTTAAAAATGAATAGTTGGTAATTTATCTGGTATAGAACACTCATATCGATAAAATGATTTGAACCATTTATTAAAAAAATGGGCATCTTGCTCTTTTTTTCCAATGCCGAATCGACGACCTACGTAAAAAAAAAATAGGAATTTTTGGATTTGAAGAAAAAAAGGAAATAAAAAAAATATAGAAATAAATTGTAAATTTTAATTGAAAATTAAATAAAGAACAAATACAAATAAAGAAAGAACTTTGCTGACAATTATAGATTTTTGTCTGGTCGGAAGAGTCCTCCTAATATTCTGGTCTTATATCAGTTTCGATGTTTTTGAATATAAACAGAAAAGAGAGGGTAGGCTCATTACATTAAAAAAAAAAAAAGATATGGGAATGCCCATAATATAAAATAAATAATTGAGCGTGAGAGCCAAATGAATCGAAAGATTCATGTTTGGTTCGGGAAGAGATTATTGAAGTTGTGAAATTAATGGTAAGATAATCTACTTTCATTAAATGATTTATTAGATAATCGAAAACGGAGGATCTTGAGTACTATTCGAAATTCGGAAGAATTACGTAGAGGGGCCATTGAGCAGCTCGAAAGAGCCAGGACTCGCTTACGGAAAGTAGAAATAGAAGCAGATGAGTATCGAATGAATGGATACTCTGAGATAGAACGAGAAAAAGAAAATTGGATTAATGCTACTTGTGACACTTTGGAACGATTAGAAAATTACAAAAATGAAACCCTTCATTTTGAACAACAAAGAGCGATTAATC